TAAAAAGGGGTAGAGTAAACCTGTTTTTATTTTCCTCGAAATGAATGTCCCCTTCCTCCGCATGTAGAAAGGGAATAAATAAATCAATCAAATTACGAGAAGCTTCATAAAGTGCTTCCTTAGGAGTTAAACTTCCATTCGTCCATATTTCTAGAAAAAGGATTTCTTGTTTTTCATTTCCATTCCCATAAGAATGAATACTATGATTTGCATTTCGAACAGGCATGGATACAGCATCTATAGGATAATTTCCGTCTTGAGAGTTATTTGTGGGGTTCATACGATATCCGCGATCTCTCTTGATTTGTAATCCAATACGCAAATCAATTGGTTCCGTCAGGTTAGCTATATGCTGTGTTGTGTCAACTATTTCCACGGAAGGTGGTGAGATGATATCTTGAGCGGTTACGTATCTAGGACCCCTGACGCAAATGGATGCGTCTCTAACTCCATACAGATTACTTCTCAATACAATTTCTTTCAAATTTATTAAAATTTCATGTACCGATTCCTCAATACCTACTATCGTAGAATATTCATGCGGCACCCTCTCAGATTTTGCACGTGTGATACATGTTCCTTCTATTTCTCCAAGTAGAGCCCTTCGCATGGCAATACCTATGGTATCGGCTTGACCTTTCATGAGCGGGGACAGAATGAAACGACCATAATAAAGACGCTTACTGTCTACTCTTGATTCAACACATTTCCACTGTAGTGTTCGAGTGGATCCTGCTATTTCCTCTCGAACCATACTAAATATTATTATTTGATCAGATCATTGAATCATTTATTTCTCTTGCAATCCGTTTAATTCTTATTTTTACACACGTCTTTTTTTAGGAGGTCGACATCCATTATGTGGCATAGGTGTTACATCACGTACGAAACTTAATAGTATACCACTTCTACGAATGGCCCTTAATGCTGCGTCTCTTCCGAGACCAGGACCCTTTATCATAACTTCTGCTCGTTGCATACCCTGAGCAACTACAGTACGAATAGCATTTGAGGCGGCGGCTTGAGCAGCATAGGGTGTCTTTCTTCTTGTGCCTTTGAATCCAGAAGTACCGGCGGAGGCCCAAGAAACCACCCGACCTCGTACATCTGTAACAGTTACAATAGTATTGTTGAAACTCGCTTGAACATGAATAACCCCTTTTGGTATTCTACGTCCATTCTTACGTAAACCAATACGTCCATTCCTACGCGAACCCATTTTTGGTATAGGTTTTGCCATATTTTTTCATCTCATAAATATGAATCAGAAATATACAGAAAGATACGGAAATATCCATTTCATGTTAAAACAGATCCTTTATTTTTACATGGCCCTTCTTTGATAAATTTTATAAAAGAAAGATTATCCTTGTCTCTGTTTATGTCTCGGATTGGAACAAATCACTATAATTCGTCCGCGCCTACGGATCAGTCGACATTTTTCACAAATTTTACGAACGGAAGCTCTTATTTTCATATTTCTTACCCCTTACCTTAATTTGGAATCTATTCCTTGGAAGAAAATAAGTCTCTTGTATTTTATTTTTTAGCTTCGAGTTGTATCTCTCACCAAGGGAATGTTTTCAAAAATCATCTAATCGCTCGAATCTTTGTTGCGGAGTCTATAAATTATATGTCCTCTAGTTGAATCATACCGACTTATTTCGATTTTTTACTCTATCTCCCAGCAGTATCCGTATCAAACTGCGTCGGATCCTCCCTGAAATATAACCTAGAATTAGATCTTCATTATCTAAATGGACCCGGAACATACCGTTGGGACGTGATTCAGTAATTAAACCTTCATGAATCCATTTTTGTTCTTTCATCCAGGTAACCCCTTGAAATATCATCAACTAATGGAGGAAGAGTTATATAACTCACTTTTCCTCTCTATTTCACAAATAGGAAGTTAGAGATCAAATTAAGATACCGGAGGAAGATCACCATATATAGCACAAAATTTCTCCTCCAATTTTTTCTAGTCTAGCTTCTCGATCTGTCATTATGCCTCGAGAAGTGGAAAGAATTACAATTCCCATTCCACCTAAAATCTTAGGAATTTTTTGATAGTTGGAATAGATTCGTAGACCAGGTCGACTGATACGTTTTAAAATAGTTCTATATATTCCTTTCCTAGTCCTTCTATGGCGCAAGGTTGAAACCAAGAAATCTTTGTTACTTTCCTGATGTTTCCGAACGTTTTCAATAAAACCTTCTCGTAGGAGTATTTTAACAATGTTTTCGGTGATATTAGTGGATGCTATTCGAACCGTTCCATTTTTACTCATGTCAGCATTTCTTATAGAAGTTATTATATCAGCAATAGCGTCTCTGCCCATGACGAATTCTAATTATTGGTGCTTCTTAATTTTGATATAATCAACATGTTTTTTATTTTGAATTATTCAATTTCAATTATTAATTATTACAAAGTATATGCGTGAAACACAATCTACTAATTTAATCCATTTCAGATATCCTACTATAACTATATCATAGTTTCATCTACTAGTATTTATAATACTTCAGGAGCTAATGAAACTATTTTAGTAAAATTCAACTGTCTCAATTCCCGAGCAATCGCGCCAAAAACTCGAGTTCCTTTTGGATTTCCTTCTTGATCAATGACAACCGCAGCATTGTCATCATATCGTATTATCATACCGTTGTCACGTTTGAGTTCTTTACATGTACGTACAATTACAGCTCTAATTACTTCTGATCTTTCTAGAGGCATATTGGGCACTGCTTCTTTGATTACAGCAACAATAACGTCACCAATATGAGCATATCGATGATTACCAGCTCCTATGATTCGAATACACATCAATTCTCGAGCTCCGCTGTTATCTGCTACATTCAAAAGGGTCTGAGGTTGAATCATATCATTTTTATTTGAATCTGTTATTTCAATGCAAAGAATGAGGAAAAAAAGAAATAGTGTTTGTCTAGAAATAAATAAACCCGCGGTTGTTTTTTCATCCTCAATACCCCTTTTTTTTGTTTATCTTTAGTTCTATATCCCTATCCTGAAATAAGAAATTGAGTTCGTATAGGCATTTTGCACGCAGCTATCTCAATAGCTGCTCTGGCTACAGTTTCTGATACTCCACTCATTTCATAAAGTATTCGGCCTGGTTTAACAACGGATACCCAATATTCGGGAGATCCTTTCCCAGAACCCATACGTGTTTCCGTAGGTCTTATTGTAATAGGTTTGTCTGGAAATATACGTACCCATATTTTTCCACCACGACGCGCATATCGTGTCATTGCTCTTCGCCCTGCTTCTATTTGTCTAGCTGTGATCCAAGCGGGTTCAAGTGCCTGAAGAGCGTATCTGCCGAAACAAATATGATTGCCCCGATAAGATATTCCCTTCATTCTTCCTCTATGGTGCTTACGAAATCTAGTTCTTTTAGGGTTATAGTTGATGGTTTTTTCTTAATCCCACCTCTACTACAGAACCGGACATGAGAGTTTCCTCTCATCCAGCTCCTCGCGAATGAAAAGATTCGATACAGATACACATCTATTTCAAAATTAGTACACTAAACTAAGTAATGGGATTTATTGATAAAGATAATGAAAGATAATGCTTATTTTTTATAACGAATCCCTATTTTTTTTTTACTCTTATCGAGTCAAGACAATATTGTATTGTAATACAATAAATAAATAAGGGTTTCGCGGGCGGATATTGACTCTTTCCTGCTTCATTCGTAGGATCAATCCATGATCTCTCAGAGTAAATCAATTTGTTCTTGGTTCGTTCCGCCATCCCGCCCGATGAATCATTAGGATTCATTTTTATTTTATATTTTATTTATATTTTAATAGTAGAATCTTATATAGTCACAGGTTTCGTCGTTCCTATAGCTTCTCCATTAATGGTTAGGCCTGAACTCTGCAACGGAGCTCCCAACAAAATTTGTTCCCGAGTCAATCTCCTCAGTTTCTATTAACCCAGGGCTCTTTATTATTTATATTATATATTATACTTTATTATTTGTATTATTATATATATTAATATATCAATATTAATGCTTTATCACACTGCCTTTTATGAGGTGATTCATAGACCATACATATTGGAATCATCTATCATTGATATTTTTGTTCTCTCTTTCTATCACCTTTCCATTTATCCGCATCCCTTTATTTTTTTTTCTTCAAAATCCATAATCAGATTTGTTTTTTATGAAAATTTCAGTTGTTACAACTATATGATTGATTCAGTCATTCAGTCATATAGTGACTGTTTCTTGGGATCTCGACAATACGAAGCAATAAGTTGGTTATTAGTTTTTCGTTTATTTTATTATTATTATTTTATTTTATATAGTTATTAAGTTCATAGTGGGGGTCAGTCTTTTTTTTTGAAGCCCAGCTTTCAACTCTAAAGAAAAAATTAACGAGTCACACACTAAGCATAGCAATTATATAAAAAGTAAGATTAATCTATTTTTTATTCAACCTTATAGAATTAGAATTGTTTATTTTTGTTTGATTTAACGGAAAAAGGAAAAAAACAGAAATAGTTTCTCATTTTTTGTTCTATCACTGGACAGAATGGCAAGAGAAAAAAAAAAGGGTCTATTATTCCTCGTTCACAAATATCCAAATTTTTAGGCCTAATACTCCATGGATAGTTCGAATTGTATAGGAACAATGATCAATTTTAGCACGAATTGTTTGTAGAGGAACCCTACCTTCTCTGATCCATTCGACACGTGCAATTTCTTTTCCGTCGATACGCCCTGCAATTTGTATTTGAATTCCCTTTGTATCTGTTTGTTCAGTTAATTCAATAGCTCTTTTCATTGCCTTTCGAAACGAAACTCTATTTCTTAATTGTGAAGCCATATATTCTGCAAGAATATTCGGGTGTCCATAAGGTTTTTCAATTCTTGTGATAGCAATATTGAGTCTTCGGTTCACAGAATGAAACTCTTTTTGTACATTCATCTGTAATTCTTCGATCCCTCGCGTTCGGC